CATTCATTACTGTATTCCAGTACAATTTTGAAGACATTTTTTTTTAAGGCTTCGCAAAACGATCAATAAAGAATTGATCCAGTTCGATTGCTCAATCGATTACTCAATTAGTATTAGTAGTGCCCCAGCCCTAGAGTCCACTCCTTCCCCATACTACAAGTGAAAGGGAAAATGTAAAGACTACCATTAAAGCAGCCCAAGCAAGACTTACTATATCCATGTGAATTATGTCCCCTATTTCTATGAAGGAATTATTCTATTATTGATTAATAATCATAGTGGAATCAATGGCACAGAGTCAAAATAGTATTTTGACTTAAGACTATTGATGAACCAAACCAATTCAATGAATACACTCGTAACAAGTTTCAATATTTTTTGATTTCCGGTAGAATCAGGAAGCATTAAGTACAAATACGATGATACACCCGCCCTTTCTTTGGAAATATCAAAGGAATGCTTCTAATGGAGCATGTCAGAATAGTAAGACCTATTGTTTTGTTTGTTTTAATACCTTTCTTTACTAAGCAAAAACATAAAAATATATATACCATCAAGATAGATAACTATCTATCAGATACCTCTATTTCCTATTTGATCTAAGCTTACTGTCTTTCTTTCTGTGAAAGAATCGGGAAAACCCACCGCCACTATTACTACATAGATTCTTTTTTTTTTTCAACTTTGACCTTTACTCTATAAGAGTAGACCAACCATTCTGATTGCATGTCTGAGCACTCATAGCCTCTCGTGAGTCTGGATACAAAATATCCTCGGGCCTTTCCACAACTCCTAAATTGATTTCCCATCATCGTATCCGATCTAATTTAATACCCGATAGAGTCGCGAGACACTACTTTAATAAGGGTAGTAGTTTAAGAGTAAGAGATTTTGATATGATAGTCTTTCGTATAATCTCTTCTTCAATTCTAGTAGCAAAAACGGAGTGCCTCTTAGGAACCTTTGTATACCGAGATTTCTGACCTTAGTTCTGAATTCCGGAATTGACTCTCACCATTTATTTGATTCCATTGAAAAATCAAATAAATGACCCGAACCAATCATTAAATTAATAAGTGAGAGTTGTTTCATTCCTATTGATACGGGTTTGGGCTACACCCAGATTTTGAGAAAAAAATGACAGTCTTTTCTAAAACCTATGCTATGGGTTATAAAAATTTAGTATTGACACGCCCGCTTAGTCCTTTGCCTCTGCTTCTTGCTCCGCAAGAATTCATTGAATTAGATCGGCAGGATAAGAAATAAAAAATCTTTTGTTGATCAGGCGACACCCGGATTTGAACTGGGGATAAAGGATTTGCAGTCCCCCGCCTTACCACTTGGCCATGCCGCCAAATTGGATCCAAAATGGCTAAAAATATTATCCATATTCTATTACTAACCCTTTTTTGCTTTTTTTTGATCTTGAATCCCGTTGTACTTATCCTTTTTTTATTCCTATTTTTTATTTTTTATTGGATCTAGTTTATATTATTCTCTTCGATTGACTGTATCTCAAAATATACATCACTTAAAAATTTCCCTTCTCTTTTCTATTGAGAGTAGAAAAAATAGATTTCCGACGACAGACTGAAAAATTCAGGGCAAATTGGAACCATTAACAATTTACTTTGAATTAGTGAACGGTTCCTCAATTTTTATCTCCACTGAAATTTTGTTTCCTTGAATGGCAAAAGAAAATAAAATTGATTGATGACTAATCACATTTTTTTCAATAATCAATCCTTTTCAATTTCAATTATCAATTATAACAACATATATGTGTATATGTAAACCCCAGAACAGAAATTGTTACCCGGATACCGAGCCGGGCCTCTCTCTTAATGTACATATCCCTATAGAGAATCATCGTGTTTCAATTTTTCATTGAATATATTGAATAGAAAATACGAATTTTGATGGAGTGTGACCCATGTTGCCCCCCCTAAATGAAATTACAAGAAAAGGTGTGATATGTGGATAGATAGCCGTATCGGCATGTACTTAATAAATACAATACTATTCTTAGTATATTTATATTACGCAATTCAATCGTATTCTATAAATTCCACCCACTACCAAAAAGAATCCGCGAATTCTTTTTTGAACATGAAATTTAGTGTGTAAAAAAAAGGAAACTCTATACTACTTCTGATTATTCTGTCTTTATCTCGTTTATGGATCTCATTTATAGAGAGGAGGTTGAATCTCAACCATTTATTTTTTTGGTATCCCATCGGATAATAATATCATAGTAATAGGTAGAAATTGGATCAATTTTGATATTCTATACAAGACTCCATATGTGTAAGTGACATAATTTTTTTTCCGGGAATATTTTCTCAAATTATTTATATTTGTACCTGTCGCAAATTCGAACTCGCGTCAAAAATGCTCTTCATTCCTCCGTCTCGTCTCCGTTCATACGTATGAAATAGATATATCGAGTTGGCTAAAATTTTATGCGATTCAGTAAACAGAATATATATTCTATTATTGC